CTTTTTCGTAGCAGAAGTATTTACCGGTTCTCCAGGGAAATATGTTGGTCTAGCAGAAACAATTAGAGGATTTCAATTGATCCTTTCCGGAGAATTAGATGGTCTTCCTGAACAGGCCTTTTATTTGGTAGGTAACATCGATGAAGCTACCGCAAAGGCTATGAACTTAGAAATGGAGAAGAAATGACCTTACATCTTTGTGTACTAACCCCTAATCGAATTGTTTGGGATTCAGAAGTAAAAGAAATTATTTTATCTACTAATAATGGTCAAATTGGCGTATTACCCCACCATGCCCCTATTGCCACAGCCGTAGATATAGGTATTTTGAAAATACGCCTTAACGACCAATGGTTAACGATGGCTCTGATGGGGGGTTTTGCTAGAATAGGCAATAATGAGATCACTGTTTTAGTAAATGATGCAGAGAAGGGTAGTGACATTGATCCACAAGAAGCCCAGCAAACTCTTGAAATCGCGGAAGCTAATTTGAGAAAAGCGGAAGGAAAGAGACAAACAATTGAGGCAAATCTAGCTCTCCGCAGAGCTAGGACACGGGTAGAGGCTATCAATGCGGTTTGATTTCATAATATAACTAGTTGGTACGTTCACATAATCAAAAGAAGTTCTGTTTCGAACCCTATTTTGATTGGATTCTGTCGAGTGAATAGAATCAAATAGAATCAAGCAAAATCCAATTGAAAAAAAAGAAATAGCAAACAAAATCAATAAAATAAAAATAAAATAAAAAAAGGGGTGGGTCAAAAACTTATTAGATACTGGGGTCGATGGTATCTAATAAGTTCTACCTACTATTGGATTTGAACCAATGACTCTCGCCGTATGAAAGCAATACTCTAACCGCTGAGTTAAGTAGGTCATTTATCACCTCAAAGAGAAACAAACGGTACTCACCCCGTGGATGGATTATAAATATCATATTACTTATAAGCAATATTAATCTTAATTAAGCAATACTAATCTTAATAAGCAATACTAAATCTTAAGCAATATGAATTTAAGCAATATCGCTCAAACAGATCAAACATTTATGATGTTGATTTATCTTGACAAGAAATTATCTACAGGATAAAATATGTATCACAAGCAATAAGGGCTATAGCTCAGTTGGTAGAGCACCTCGTTTACACGCGCGCCAATGTTTTTCAGGGGAATCCATCATACAATCCAATCACAAAAATTGTGATCTTAATCGATGCCTTACCCCATAACTTTGGGGGAACAATAGCCTGGCAAAGGGGTCGGTCCGATTGAGGTGCCTATTTAGGTGCCTGCCAAATAGACCCTATCATGGATTTGAGATATTGATAAGGTGAATATCCAGTCTATTCAACGCTAGGCATAATGAGTCTAAGGACCTCAAAAAATCTCTTTTCATCCTATGAACTTTAAGGTGTATGAAGTTTCATAATTTCATTTTGTAATCAGAACGATAGAGACTTCATTTAACTTAGGTTGATCTAGGCCAGAGGCAGACCTACGTCAAGATAACCCTACCCTTGAAAGACTTTGGTAGTGCTCTTGGATCAAAATCCCAAATAATGAATCAGAGGAGCACATGGAGCCATCCACTTATCTTTTTTATATCAAGAAAAAAATATGGCAGACTAGCTGATATTTTGATCAGTTAATGAAAGAGCCCAATGCAAAAAAAAAATGCATGTTGGGTCTTTGAAACAGTTCAGATCATTTTGATAATAAACAGTTTGATCTGTTTTACCGAGAAGGTCTACGGTTCGAGTCCGTATAGCCCTATACCCTATACTATAATATAAAATATAAAACAAAACGATTAATGAAAATTCAAATACAAAAAATGAAATTGTATAATTTTTTTTTCATTATTGTTTGTTGCTTGGAACTGTCGGGTTGGTTAATCGAAATCAAAATTATTCCCATAAGCTTACTCGCGGCAAGCTTTTAAAACAGAACATAAACCTGAAATAAAAAAAGGCCTTTCAATGGATCCAATTGATTGATATTTTTACAATCGCGGATAAACAAAGCAACCTTTTGTTATTAATTTTAGGGTCGGGTTTCATATTCTAGGAGTTCTTGATACTCCCTTTCTTTGGTATACCCAATGGTGGTGAATTTTTGAAGTCAAAATCGTGACACAAGCCGCCCTGTTAAAAACCCCAATGGATCTAGAAAGGACCTGCCGTGCTTGTGTACAAGTTAAAAAACTGAATATCTTTGGTAAGTCTCATTATTAACTATGTCAAATAGGCTCGTCGTATACCTTACCTAGATAGACCTAGCGAAGCGCGAGGGGTAGTCTTCTTTTTCTGTATTCAATCAAGAGAAACCCCTCCGCTAGGATACTAATAAATAAAAGGAATATACCAACACCAAGATATTCTAAATCCCGAGACGGAAATTTCTAGCCAGTCTCTTGCTTGTTCTTATTCTAAATCACTAAGAAAAAAGACCAAAGGGCCCGCCGATTCTATTCATAAAATCATCTATATCTATAAAG